TAAATAAGATTCATGATAGGCTTCCTACTGATTACCAAAAACTTGAACATAAAACGGATACATTTAATGGAGAACCATTATCGACAGACATTGGTCCTTTCTTGACCTCTATCAGTGAATTAGCTAGGAAATCAACAACTGGTTTTAGTCTGAATTTTAAAAAGCTTGTTTTAATATCCGAACAAAGAAGATTTGATTCAGAAAATAAAAAAAAATGTTTGAAATTTCTATTCGATGTAATTACAACTGATCAAAATAATCAAACAATTCAAAATAAATCTATTGGAATAGAAGAAATCGGTAAAAAGATTCCTCGACGATCATACAAATTGATCAATTCTTTTGAAGAGCGGGAGGAGGAAAATGAGGAAGAATCAGAAGAATCAACAGAAAATCATGGGATTCGTTCAAGAAAAGCCAAACGTGTGGTAATTTATACTGATAAGGCGGATCCGGATCAGAATACCAATACTCATACTAGTACCAGTACTCATAGTGATCAAGCAGAAGAGTTGGCTTTGGTACGTTACTCGCAACAATCAGATTTTCGTCGGGATATAGTAAAAGGATCCATACGCGCTCAAAGACGTAAAATGGTTACTTGGGAAATGTATCAAGCGAATGCACATTCCCTGCTTTTTTTGGACAGAATAGACAAAACTTTTTTTTTTTCTTTTGATATCTCCCGAACAATGAATCTAATTTTTAGAAATTGGATAGATACAGGACCGAAACTCAAAACTTCGGATTCTGAGGAGGAAGAGGCAAAAGAAGAGGCAAAAAAAATTGAAGATAAAAAAAACGAGAATGAACGGATAGCAATAGCAGAAACTTGGGATACTTTGATATTTGCTCAAGCAATAAGAGGTACTATGTTAGTAACCCAATCGATTCTTAGAAAATACATCATATTGCCTTCATTGATAATAGCTAAAAACCTCGGCCGTATGCTCTTATTTCAATTCCCCGAGTGGTACGAGGATTTGAAGGAGTGGAATAGAGAAATGCATGTTAAATGCACCTATAATGGTGTTCAATTATCAGAAACAGAATTTCCGAAAAACTGGTTAACAGATGGTATTCAGATAAAAATCCTATTTCCTTTCTGTCTGAAACCCTGGCGCAAATCCAAACTACGATCCCATCATAGAGATCCAATCCAAAAGAAAGGGAAAACAGAAAATTTTTGTTTTTTAACAATCTGGGGAAAAGAAACCGAACTACCTTTTGGTTCTGCCCGACAACAACCTTCCTTTTTTGAACCTATTTATAATGAATTCGAAAAAAAAAAGATAAAAGTGAAAAAAAAATGTTTTCTAGTTCTAAGAGTTTTCAAAAAAAAAACAAAACAGTTTATAAAGGTCTCAAAAGAAAAAACAAGATGGATTATCAAAACGATTCTATTTTTAAAAAGAAAAATAAAAGAGTTTGCAAACGTAAATCCAATTTTCTTATTTGTATTGAAGAAAGTATATGAACCGAATGAAAATGGAAAAGATTCCATAATCATAAGCAGTAATAAAATTGTTCCTAAATCGACATCGACCATTCGAATTAGATTCATGGATTGGGCAAATTATTCACTGACAGAAAAAAAAAAGAAAGATCTGTCCGATAGAACAACCCTAATCAGAAATCAAATAGAAAGGGGTGCAAAAGACAAAAGAAAAATATTTCTAACTCCGGATATAAATATTAGTCCTAACGATACAAGTTGTGGTGATAAAAGATCGGAATCGCAGAAACATATTTGGCAGATATCAAAAGGAAAAAGTAACAGATTCATATTCATACGCAAATGGCACTATTTTTTGACATTTCTCGACGAAAGAATATACATACATATCTTTCTATATACTGTTAATGTTTCTAGAGTCAACGTACAACTTTTCCTTGAATCAACAAAAAAGATTATCGATAAATACATTCACAAAGAAGGGATTGATGAAATAAATCAAAAAAAAATGCACTTTATTTCGACTATAAAAAAGTCTATTTCTAATATTAGTAAAAATAAATCAAAGATTTCTGGTGACCTATATTCCTTTTCACAAGCATCTGTATTTTACAAATTATCACAAATCCAAGCTATTAATAAGAAGTATCATTTGAGATCTCTACTTCAATATCGCGAAGCATATCTTATTCTTAAGGATAGAATCCGGAATTTTTTTGGAACACGAAGAATATTAGATTCCAAATCAAGGCATAAAAAACTTCCGAATTCTGGAATGAATGAGTGGAAAAACTGGTTAAGGGGTCATTATCAATACAATTTATCTCAGGCTAGGTGGTCTAAATTAGTACCGCAAAAATGGCGAACTAGGGTCAATCGGCGTCGTACGATTCAAAATAAAGACTCAAAAAAGAATTCATATGAAAAAGCCCAATCCATTCATTACGAGAAAAAAAATGATTATGAAGTGAATTCATTGACGATAAAAAAAGCAAAATTAAAAAAAAACTACAGATATGATCTTTTTTCATATAAATATATTAATTATGGGGATAGGAAAGACTCATATATTTATCCATCCTCATTACAAGTAAACGAGGACCGAGAGATTCCATATAATTACAACACACCTAAAATTGAACCATTTTATGTACTGGGGGATATATGTATTAGTGATTATCTAGGAGAAGAGTCTATTATTGGTACGGGTAAAAGTACGGATAGAAAATATTTGGAGTGGAAAATTTTCGATTTATTTCTTAGAAAGAATATCGATATTGAGTCCTGGACCGATACGGATACCGGGACCAACATTAATAAAATGACTAAGACCGAGACTGATTATTATCAAATGATTGATAAGAAAGATCTTTTCTATCTCACGATTCATCAAGAAATCAACCCACCCAATCAAAAAAAAAAGTTTTTTTTGATGGGAATGAATAAAGAAATGCTATATCGCCCCATATTAAATACGAAATCTTGGTTCTTCTCAGAATTTGTGCCACTTTATGATGCATATAAGATCAAACCATGGATTATACCAATCAAATTACTTCTTTTGATTTTTAATGGAAATGAAAACATTAGTGAAAACAAAAACATTAATGAAAATAAAAAAAAGGATCTTTGTATATCATCTAATCAAAAAGAATATCTTGAATTAAAGAATCGAAATCAAGAAGAAAAAGAACAGCTCGGCCACGGAAATATTGGCTCAGACGCACGAAAACGACAAAAAGATTTTGAAAAGGATTACACGGAATCGGACATTCAAAAACGTGAAAAGAAAGGACAACCCGAGAGTAACAAGAAAGCAAAACAAGAGTTATTCCTGAAAAAATATTTGCTTTTTCAATTGAGATGGGATGATCTTTTGAATAACAGAATTTTCAATAATGTTAAGGTATATTGTTTCCTGCTTAGACTAATAAATGCAAAGGAAATTGCTATATCCTCTATTCAAGGAGGAGAAATGCACCTGGATGTAATGTTAATTCAGACGAATCCAACTCTTCCAGAATTGATAAAAAAGGGAATATTGATTCTTGAACCAGTACGTCTGTCTATAAAATGGGATAGACAATTTATTATGTATCAAACCATAGGTATCTCATTGGTCCATAATAATAAATGCCAAACTAATGGAAGATATCGAGAAAAAAGATATGTTGATGAGAATTATTTCAATGGATCCATTGTACAACATAAAAAGATGCTTGTGAATAGAGACGAAAATCATTATGATTTGCTTGTTCCTGAAAATATTCTATCCCCTAGGCGTCGTAGAGAATTGAGAATTCTAATTTGTTTCAATTCCGGAAATAGGAATGCTATGGATAGAAATCCGGTATTTTTCAATGACAACAATGTAAGGAACTGGGGACAATTTTTGGATGAGGACAAGCATATTGATACAGATATAAATAAATTCATTCAATTCAAATTGTTTCTTTGGCCCAATTATCGATTAGAGGATTTAGCTTGTATGAATCGCTACTGGTTTGATACCAATAATGGCAGCCGTTTCAGTATGTCAAGAATACATATGTATCCACGATTCGGAATTAGTTGATGGTTGGTACATTTCCTATATATCAGGTGTCGGATTTGGATTGAATCTAGAAATGATTTGGCAGAATCTTCTTAGGTCAAAATAATTTTCTTTTGTGGGTACAAAAATTGCCCTTCTATCGAATCAAATTACAAATTGTACTTACAATTCATTTGAATTTAATTTTGATTTGATTTGATAGAATATAGAATAAAGTAATATATGAATAAATCCAGATTATTGGGTGTATCAGATCAAAATAACTGGCATTATTATTATTCCTGATTGGTAAAATCCATATCTGTGGAAAAAAAAAAGAGAGAAATTTTATTTTTATGGTTATGGTAAAAAATTCATTCATCTCAGTTATTCCGAAAGAAGAAAAAAACAAAGGGTCTGTTGAATTTCAAGTAATCAGTTTCACCAATAAGATACAGAGACTTACTTCACATTTTGAATTGCACAGAAAAGATTATTTATCTCAGATAGGTTTGCGGAAAATTCTGGGAAAACGTCAACGACTGCTGGCTTATTTGTCAAAGAAAAATAGAGTGCGTTATAAAAAATTAATCGATCAATTAGATATTCGGGAACCAAAAACTCGTTAATTTGAAGATTATTTGAATTCTTTGGTTTATTAGATCTTGAATTTTGATGAACCTCATTTATTTCCTTTTCGGCAATTCATAGAATAATGGATCGGAGAAGAAAACATATGAATGTACCGGCTACAAGAAAAGACCTCATGATAGTTAATATGGGTCCTCACCACCCATCAATGCATGGTGTTCTTCGACTTATCGTTACTCTAGATGGTGAAGATGTTATTGACTGCGAACCCGTATTGGGTTATTTACACAGAGGGATGGAAAAAATTGCGGAAAACCGAACAATTATACAATATCTTCCTTATGTAACACGTTGGGATTATTTAGCTACTATGTTCACAGAGGCAATAACGGTAAATGCACCAGAACAATTAGGAAATATTCAAGTACCCAAAAGAGCCAGCTATATCAGAGTAATTATGCTGGAGCTGAGTCGTATAGCTTCTCATTTATTATGGCTTGGACCTTTTATGGCAGATATCGGTTCACAGACTCCCTTCTTCTATATTTTCAGAGAAAGGGAATTGCTATATGACCTATTCGAAGCTGCCACAGGTATGCGAATGATGCATAATTATTTCCGTATCGGGGGAGTCGCTGCTGATCTACCTCATGGCTGGATAGATAAATGTTTGGATTTCTGCGATTATTCTTTAACAGGAATTGTTGAATATCAAAAGCTTATTACGCAAAATCCCATTTTTTTGGAACGAGTTGAAGGGGTGGGCATTATTGGTGGGGAGGAAGCAATAAATTGGGGTTTATCGGGACCAATGCTACGAGCTTCCGGAATCCAATGGGATCTTCGTAAAGTTGATCATTATGAGTGTTACGATGAATTCGATTGGGAAGTCCAGTGGCAAAAAGAAGGAGACTCATTAGCTCGTTATTTAGTACGAATCAATGAAATGACGGAATCCATAAAAATTATTCAACAGGCTCTAGAAGGAATTCCGGGGGGGCCCTATGAGAACTTAGAAGTTCGACGCTTTGATAGAGCAAGTGATTCCGAATGGAATGGTTTTGAATATCGATTCATTAGTAAAAAGCCTTCTCCCACTTTTGAATTGTCGAAACAAGAACTTTATGTGAGAGTCGAAGCCCCAAAGGGAGAATTGGGAATTTTTCTTATAGGGGATAATAGTGTTTTTCCCTGGAGATGGAAAATTCGTCCACCTGGTTTCATCAATTTGCAAATTCTTCCTCAGCTAGTTAAAAGAATGAAATTGGCGGATATCATGACGATACTAGGTAGTATAGATATCATTATGGGAGAAGTTGATCGTTGAAATGATAATTGATACGACAGAAGTACAAGCTATCAATTCTTTTTCCAGATCGGAATCCTTAAAAGAGGTCTATGACCTCTTATGGCTGCTTGTCCCTATTTTTACTCCTGTATCGGGAATCACAATAGGCGTACTCGTGATTGTGTGGTTAGAAAGAGAAATATCTGCAGGGATACAACAACGTATCGGGCCTGAATATGCCGGCCCCTTGGGAATTCTTCAAGCTCTAGCAGATGGGACCAAACTACTTTTGAAAGAGGATCTTCTCCCATCTAGAGGAGATGTTCGTTTATTCAGTATGGGGCCATCTATAGCGGTCATATCAATTCTACTAAGCTATTTAGTAATTCCTTTTGGCTATCGCCTTGTTCTAGCCGATCTCAGTATAGGCGTTTTTTTATGGATCGCTATTTCCAGTATTGCTCCTATTGGACTTCTTATGTCAGGATATGGATCGAATAATAAATATTCCTTTTCAGGTGGTCTACGAGCTGCTGCTCAATCTATTAGTTATGAAATACCATTAACTCCGTGTGTGTTATCAATATCTCTACGTGTGATTCGTTGGAACATGAACCTTTACCCCTTTCCTTTATTTCCAGGAAAGGGGTTGGATGTGTTGAATAGATACCTTTCTCTTTTTATTCATCATTCGGGTCGATGAGTTAAACCAGATAGTTATATGAGTGAAACAAAACAGCTTATGAATTTGCAGTAAGAAGATTTATTCTCATTCCCTATGTACGAGAGTAAAGTGGAAGTAAACATAAGCGGTCGAAACTGTTTACCCCAAGATTGGTTGATTAGTCATCATGACTTGAAGCGGGTGCAAAAGATCAACTGTATGGAGTTTCCACTATTGTATAGTATGTTGTTGTATGTTGTGTATGTTGTATGTATTACCATACCGGGGATCAATCAAAAATGAGTGGACGGTTAGGAACACAAAGGTACACAAAGGATTAGTGATGAAGATAATGTAAGGTATCCAAAGGGATATTTCTGCATAACATAAAAGGAATCATAATGAGGGCTTTAAGTTCGTAGAAATGATCAAGCAGTACTTCCTCACGATTCCGATCCAGAGTATGCTTCTATCCACTGATTAAATAAATGACTGTCGAGAACGAAGTAATCCTTTGATTTGATTTTTTAGAAACCCCCTTCTGAGTGAGAAAGAAGAACAGGAACGAAAGAAATGGAATGCAATAGGAAAACTGAATAATAAGAGATCTTTGTTTATTCTTTCTTTCCTCAATCCTATCCATATTTATACGGATAGAATTCTTATAATGATTTATCAACTATAACTCATGAATTAGTGTCTAATTCTTTTTCGTACGAAAAGTATGGGTCGAAATATCTATTGAAACAACGAGTATTTTATTGAAGGATTAAGTTATTACTGAACTAAAAGAATTCTAAGTCTAATTAGAAAATAAAGGATGAGATCAATTCGGAAGCGCTTTTTTTTTTTTATTATTATGGCGGACGGAATTCCATTGGTCTAATTCGGGACTCTTCGATACATCTTTACTCTAATCTACACTACAAACATGCCGAGGTAATAATGAACCAGTCCTTAGATTTATTTGTGGCCATCGAGGAGCCGTATGAAGCTGAGGTCTCATGTGCGGTTCTGGAATAGCGATGGGAATAGTGATGTTATCATCGACTATGATTATCTAACAGTTCAAGTACAGTTGATATAGTTGAGGCACAGTCAAAATATGGGTTTTGGGGGTGGAATCTGTGGCGTCAACCTATAGGGTTTATAGTTTTTCTAATTTCTTCCCTAGCGGAATGTGAAAGATTACCTTTTGATTTACCAGAAGCAGAGGAGGAATTAGTAGCAGGTTATCAAACCGAATATTCAGGTATTAAATCTGGTTTATTTTACGTTGCTTCTTACCTAAATCTACTAGTTTCTTCATTATTTGTAACAGTTCTTTACTTGGGCGGGTGGAATTTCTCTATTCCGTACATATTCATTTCTGAACCTTTTGGAATAAATAAAACAGGTGGAGTCTTTGGAATGACAATTGGTATCCTTATTACATTAGCTAAAGCTTATTTGTTCCTGTTCATTCCTATCACAACAAGATGGACTTTACCTAGGATGAGAATGGACCAGCTATTAAACCTTGGGTGGAAATTTCTTTTACCTATTTCTCTAGGTAATCTATTATTAACAACTTCTTCCCAACTCGTTTCGCTATAACAAAATATGATATTCTAGATTCATAACCTATCTAGAGCAAGAGAAAGAAACATCAAACTATTCATGGATATCCACGATATGTTCCCTATGGTGACTGGGTTCATGAATTATGGTCAACAGACAATACGAGCTGCAAGGTATATTGGTCAAAGTTTCATGATTACCTTATCTCACGTGAATCGTTTACCTGTGACTATTCAATATCCTTATGAAAAGTCGATCACATCGGAGCGTTTTCGTGGTCGAATCCATTTTGAATTTGATAAATGCATTGCTTGTGAAGTATGTGTTCGGGTATGCCCCATAGATCTACCCGTTGTTCATTGGAGATTGGAAACGGATATTAGAAAGAAACGATTGCTTAATTATAGTATTGATTTTGGAATCTGTATATTTTGTGGTAATTGTGTCGAGTATTGTCCAACAAACTGTTTATCAATGACTGAAGAATATGAACTTTCTACTTATGATCGTCACGAATTGAATTATAATCAAATTGCTTTGGGCCGGTTACCAATGTCAGTAATTGGAGATTACACAATTCGAACAATTACGAATTCGACTCCAATCAAAATAATCAGGGGTAAACCTCTTGATTCAAAAACGATTACCAATTACTAAGATTCCGTTTTAATTTAAAGTAAAGGAGTGAGGCTTCTTTCATTTTGCTAGGTCAGTAAATAACTATTGATTGGTGAGAATCAAGGCTTGATTTTGATTTAGAATGGATTCATAGATCTGTGATGATTTCAAAATATACAATTTCGAACTACTCTTTCAGATACAGTAGCGGGATTGATCCAATAACTGTATCTATATAAATCTACACCCCTTTAGGATTCAATTAGGAACGTATCATATACAAGAAAAAAATAAGGTAACCTCTTTTTTCTTGGGTCGGTTAGTAAGTTTATGAAATATTTCGATTTATTTATCTCTTTTTTTACACATAATGGATTTACCTGGACCAATACATGATATTCTTTTAGTATTTCTGGGATCAGGTCTTATATTAGGGGGTCTGGGGGTGGTCTTACTTACCAACCCAATTTATTCTGCTTTTTCATTGGGACTGGTTCTTGTTTGTATATCCTTATTCCATATTCCATCTAACTCCTATTTTGTAGCTGCTGCACAGCTCCTTATTTACGTAGGAGCTGTAAATGTTTTAATCCTATTTGCTGTGATGTTCATGAATGGTTCAGAATATTACAAAGATTTCTATCTTTGGACCGTTGGGGATGGGGTCACTTCACTGGTTTGTACAAGTATTCTTTTTTCACTAATTACTACTATCTCGGATACGTCGTGGTACGGGATTGTTTGGACTACAAGATCAAATCAGATTATAGAGCAGGACCTAACAAGTAACGTTCAACAAATTGGGATTCATTTATCAACAGATTTTTACCTTCCATTTGAACTCATTTCTATAATTCTTTTAGTTGCTTTGATAGGTGCAATTGCTATGGCCCGGCAGTAAAGTAATTAAGTAATAAATACTTAGATCCAAAATAAAATAAATAAAGTCTTGTTTTGTTCTATGTTATCACATCCATTTTCCTTCAGTTCCATTTTCATATTCTATTGTTCATATATGAAATTGAAAGGGGTTTAGTTCGATCCATTACTAATACCTTACTTTGTTTCGTACTTCATTTATATTCTAATCAAATCGGTGAAATTGTTGTTCATATTGAAATGAATCAAAATTGATGAGGGGTTGGTCAATGATGACCGAACATGTACTTATTTTGAGTGCCTATTTATTTTCTATCGGTATTTATGGATTGATCACAAGTCGAAACATGGTTAGAGCACTTATGTGTCTTGAACTTATACTGAATGCGGTTAATATAAATCTCGTAACATTTTCTGATTTGTTTGATAGTCGTCAATTAAAAGGAGATATTTTCTCGATTTTTGTTATAGCTATTGCAGCCGCTGAAGCAGCTATCGGGCCGGCTATTGTTTCATCGATCCATCGTAACAGAAAATCAACTCGTATCAATCAATCGAATTTGTTGAATAAATAGTATTAATGATATAAATAAAGACAGATATCCACAAAATATTCACTAATTTAGAACTAGCATGTATGATTCGTATGACCATGCTTGTTGAAACGTAAGAAATCAAAGTATCTTGGCCCTTGCTCATGAACAGATCCAGAAATAGATTGATTATCAAAAAAGTTCTGGTAAACCACTGATTCGTCTGGCATCTACAACATAATATATATAATTCAATTACTAATGAAGCCAGATCGAAAATTCATAAAGTTCAAAAAATTTATAGATCCAATGTCGCATTCAGTAAAGATTTATGATACATGTATAGGGTGTACTCAATGTGTACGAGCCTGCCCCACAGATGTATTGGAAATGATACCTTGGGACGGATGTAAAGCTAAACAAATTGCTTCTGCTCCAAGAACAGAGGACTGTGTAGGTTGTAAGAGATGTGAATCCGCTTGTCCAACGGATTTCTTGAGTGTTCGGGTTTACTTATGGCATGAGACAACTCGCAGCATGGGTCTAGCTTATTGATACGTTCTAGAAAAATCCACTTGAATCCATTTGATTCCTCTTTACCGACAAAAACCCGTACTCGAGAAATTATTCCGAGCGCGGGTTTTTCTGGTCAAAGTCTATCTTGTCTTTACCACGAGTTATTTTCCTTGGTTAACAATAATTGTTGTTTTGCCGATATCCGCGGGTTCGTCAATTTTCTTTCTCCCTCGTAGAGGGAATAAAAATAAGGTGGTTCGGTGGTATACTATTTGTATATGCTTATTAGAACTCCTTCTAACGACCTATGCGTTCTGTTATCATTTCCAATTGGACGATCCATTAATCCAATTAGAAGAGGCTTATAAATGGATAAATACTTTTGATTTTCACTGGAGACCGGGAATCGATGGACTTTCCATAGGACCCATTTTACTGACGGGATTCATCACTACTTTAGCTACTTTAGCGGCTCGGCCAGTTACTAGAGATTCGCGATTGTTCCATTTCCTGATGTTAGCAATGTATAGTGGTCAAATAGGATCATTTTCCTCTCGAGACCTTTTACTTTTTTTCCTCATGTGGGAATTAGAATTAATTCCTGTTTACCTACTTGTATCCATATGGGGAGGGAAGAAACGTCTGTACTCAGCTACAAAGTTTATTTTGTACACAGCGGGGGGTTCTATTTTTCTCTTAATGGGAGTTCCGGGTATGGGTTTATATGGCTCCAATGAGCCAACATTAAATTTTGAAACATTAGCTAATCAATCGTATCCTTTGGGATTGGAAATAATATTCTATATTGGCTTCCTTATTGCTTATGCTGTCAAATCGCCGATTATACCCCTACATACATGGTTACCAGATACCCATGGAGAAGCACATTACAGTACATGTATGCTTCTAGCGGGAATCTTATTAAAAATGGGAGCGTATGGATTGGTTCGGATCAATATGGAATTATTACCCCATGCTCATTCTATATTTTCTCCCTGGTTGATGATAGTAGGAGCGATTCAAATAATCTATGCAGCTTCAACTTCTTTCGGTCAACGCAATTTAAAAAAGAGAATAGCCTATTCTTCCGTATCTCATATGGGTTTCACACTTATAGGAATTGGTTCCATAACCGATACGGGAATCAATGGAGCCATTTTACAAATAATCTCTCATGGATTTATTGGTGCTGCACTTTTTTTCTTGGCAGGAACGAGCTACGATAGAATACGTCTTGTTTATCTCGACGAAATGGGAGGAATAGCTATCCCAATGCCAAAAATATTTACCATGTTCAGTAGCTTCTCGATGGCTTCTCTTGCATTGCCAGGAATGAGTGGTTTTGTTGCGGAATCAGTAGTATTTTTTGGAATAATTACTAGCCCGAAATATCTTTTAATGCCAAAAATACTAATAACTTTCGTAATGGCAATTGGAATGATATTAACTCCTATTTATTCATTATCTATGTCACGTCGGATGTTCTATGGCTACAAGCTATTCAACGTTCCAAACTCTTATTTTTTTGATTCTGGACCACGAGAACTATTTGTTTCGGTCTGTATCCTTCTACCTGTAATAGGTATTGGTATTTATCCTGATTTCGTTCTCTCGCTATCAATTGACAGGATAGAAGCTATTCTATCTATTTATTTTCATAAATAGTTTTCATCAATAAGACATTACATTAATGTAAAAGAACTGTGTGATTTTTAAAAGCGTTCAATGAAAGAAAAAAAAATGAAGTGAATTATAATCAGATACATCTAAAGTTTTTTCGAACCATTTGAATCAAGTAGTGATTCAAATGGTTCGAAAAAACTTGCACAAACCTTCTTTATATAATATACGGGACGATGTTCCTATGTATTCTTCAGGCCCTTTCTTCAATTAGTTGTTAATGTGAATGAACCATAACTATGTAGTCCTATTCCTAATAGATTGACCCCAAAATAGCATATCCAAATTATAAGAAATCCTATAGAAGCCACAATTGCCGAATCCACACCCTGAAAGCTCTGATTTGTTCTACTGTGTAAATAAATCGCGAATATGGTCCAAGTAATAAATGCCCAAGTTTCCTTGGGGTCCCAATTCCAATAAGACCCCCATGCCTCATTAGCCCATACTGCTCCCGAAAGAATACCTATGGTTAAAAAAGTAAACCCTAGACTAATGACACGATAACTACACTGATCTAATTGTTGAGTTAATTGATACCTGTGATAATTTCTAAATGAAAGAAAAGAAGTGTTTTGTAAAACGCTTCCTTTTTCATTCACAAAGGAAAATGACCCAATTAATAAATGATTGCTTTTGCGAGGAATATCTAGGTTTTTTCGAAATGTAATGACTAAAAGAGCTACGGATAATAACGATCCACATAAAAGAGCTGCATAACTCAATAACATCATACTTACGTGCATCATTAACCACTGGGATTGTAGAGCAGGTACTAATATTGCAGATTGATGCATTTCGGTTGAAAGACCCGAAGTGGCAAAGCCTTGGGTAAAAATAGCACTTGGCGCGGTTATTGCGCTTAAATAACTTTTCTGGTTCCGTCTTTTAGGAAACATATGAATAATGGAGAAACTCCATGAAAGAAACATTAAAGATTCATATAAATCGCTTAACGGCAAATGTCTCGAATAAATCCAACGAGTAACTAATAATCCTGTTATACAGAAAAAGGTAGCCATCATGGCTTTTTCTGACAAATCAAATAGTACTACGGTTTCATGGATTAATAAGGTCATCAAATGAATCGTAATAACAATTGAAATGATAGAAAAAGAGATGTGAGTTAATATATGTTCTAAAGTGGAAAATATCATAATTTTTTTTAGGGGGGTATCCCCAATTACGGAATGGAAATCCGGAATTGAATTCATTATAGGATCTATTGTGCCTTTTTTAGAGGATGCCGCCACTCGGACTCGAACCGAGATGCTCTAGCACTGCTTCCTAAGAGCAGCGTGTCTACCAATTTCACCATGGCGGCATCATCGAAATAATCATAGTCCATATGATGTTCAATCGTCGAGATTGAGGGATTTAATGCAATCTATTTTAGGAAATGTTAGAATCGATGAATAAAGACCCGTTCAAATAAATATTTAAACGCTCAATAATCCTTAGTATCGTGGCAGGGGGTCGTTTTAAACAGCGGGCTTTTCCGTATTATAAGTTCTTCTGGAATAGTTGGAACTAGACGGTTATGCCCTGAGTCCAGGTATAGAACTAAGAATTTTTTTCTAATTTTTTGACGATTCATTTCTCATTTATCTGATTTGATAGATCCGAAATGAAAAAGATTCATTTTTCAATGAACAAAATAAAACAAGATTTTTTATATATCACAACTTCATCACTACATCCAAAGGATTTCTATGAAAATTTGGATAGTTTGGTATCAAAGATGGATTAATGATTGGGATCTTCATTGTATACAGAACATAATTTGTGTGAGGATTTACCAAACCCATTAGGTATTGGACCGGGCATATCGTATAACAAAAGAGTTTCAATCTTTATCGGAATTCTACTGTATGTACTTTAACTTAGAAAACTTAGAAAATCAAATTTAAACTGATAAGATCTCTTTATATATAGATTTGAAATATAATATTAATAGATAAAATAATTTAGATATTGGATCTAGATATATCGATTGATCGATCCTCCAGCTCAAACATGGGATAGGATCCATTGGGGTTGGATTACGTAACGTAAGATTGACTCATTATTTAGTACATAAATATCGATCTAAATGGGATCCTGGCAGTTTTATTATTTTGTTTTTTTTTTATCTGTTCGAAACAAGAGGGAGTCCTTGTAGATATGTAGTGATTCAGAGAGCTACAAATCAAAGTTTTAAAATGTATATTTTAATCAATTAGTTTCAATAATCCATTGACTTTGACTATGAATCTTACCCCCGCCTTACTTTGGAACAAAAAAAGGGGCTCTAACCTCGTTCATACTTGTTTCAGATTTTCCAAAAATCTTAATGATGTATAACTATTGGAGATACATAATCCAATAAGGCAATCCCTTCCTAAGAAAAAAAGTAAGAGTTTTGTTATTGTGAAAAATGAATCGATGGGGAAAGTTACAATCCCCATCTCGCGAATTATAAAAACCAATCAATGAAAGGTGAAACCTTGTATTTTGTGTCTAACTACTTCTTTTTCTTTCTTTTTTTTTTTTTCAAACAAAAAAAGAAATCATTTTTAGAACCTAGTATACAGAATACTTCATATTCTACATACCACAACAGCTAGTTCTATCTCATATTGATGAGTTCAAAACATTAGTTAATGTGAATTCTTCATCTTATAAATTTAATCATCCAATTCATCGAGTCATGCTGATGCAGATTCAGATCATTCCAAGGCTTTATTACTTGTTTGTCGCACAAAAAAACTTTTTGAATGCCCGGTAGAAATAGATTTAGCTAAAGATAAAGCTTTTGCCGCGGCCTGATATCCCCTTCCTTTCCAAATATTTCTACGAATATGCTTTTTTGACAGAGAAGTACGTTTCTTTGGAACCGCCATTTCAAAATAAAAGGGTCACTCATTTTTATAGTTGGACGTGAAAGACATTTATTGTTCAATTCAAAATAGATTGTTCTTTCTATTAACTATTCATTATCTATCTTTATTCCATAGCCGATACTTATGCTTACTTCATAACATAGAAGAGTATGGATACAGATAGATCAGCATCGCATATGGTATCATTAAGGATAAAAAAAGAAATGAAAAAAAGAAAAAACGATGTGATTTTCAAGGGAATTTTTTTTTTTTTTCACATTTCCATTACATCCAATGTTCGAAGAAAGAATAATTTGTACTGATTGGGGGCTTCATATCTTTATTCAATCTATGTCTACGGGCGGGATCTACTACCGTTGAATCGGATGCCATTGATAAGAATTAAAAAGGTTCCAATTCATATCTCAGTCTATTTAGATAATATATATATATATATTATAAATGTTATTTTTAATAAATCGAAAAGCTTAAGAACCCTTTCCTAATTTAGGAAACCAATAATGAATGTAACCTTTTTCTATTAATTGATCAAGCTCGGAGATAGAGTCCACATAATTTAAATTGAAATTAAATCTAAAGTAGTTAATCCGTTAAACAATACATTACTTGATAAAATAAAGGGAATTTGAGTAATTTCTCTTTTTAGTTCTATGCGAAGTGACAAGTATTCTAGGATTTTTCATAAACACATAAACATAAGTTTGTTTTATTGGACTAGAAGCCAATCAATTCCAGAATTTGTTTTAGTTAATGACTCCGAAGAAACTAAAAAAAAACTAGGTTTATTGGATCGAGTTATTGGCAGATCCTACGATACATATCAGAATAAAGTACTTGAAATTTGGGTATCATTCTTTTTCCTTACTATATTGATATAAATATGGATAGAAATCACCGTATCGTATGTATATAGTAGAATAATTGAAAATCTCGTATTTTTTATCTTAATAAATATCTTCGTTAATAACTAGGTAGTAGCTTTTAACTAGTAACTTGATTATTTGAATTTTTTGTTTTTTTTTTTTTTCAATAGTTTGGAAAGAATCAGAATAATTAAGAATGAAAAATCATATTTGAGTTCTTTTATATCTTGTATATCTTGATTTTTTTTTATTTATTTGATTATTGCTCCTTCCGGAAGAAATAAGGGCTGGTGAATGGGAAACAATTAATAAGAATAAAAAAAGAAAGTTTGATTTTCTTATGGAACATACATATCAATATGCATGGATCATACCTTTCGCTCTACTTCCAGTTACTATGTCAATAGGGTTGGGACTTCTGCTTGTTCCGACCGCAACAAAAAATCTGCGTCGTATGTGGACTTTTCCTAGTGTTTCATTGCTAAGTATAGTTATGGTTTTTTCGTCCGATCTGTCTATTCAACAGATAAATGGCAGTTCTATCTATCAACATCTATGGTCTTGGACCATCAATACTGATTTTTCCTTAGAGTTCGGCTACTTGATCGATCCACTTACTTCTATTATGTCAATACTAATCACTACGGTTGGAATCATGGTTCTTATTTATAGTGACAATTATATGTCTCATGATCAAGGATATTTGAGATTTTTTGCTTATATGAGTTTTTCCAATACTTCCATGTTGGGATTAGTTACTAGTTCCAATTTGATACAAATTCATATTTTTTGGGAACTAGTGGGAATGTGTTCGTATTTATTAATAGGTTTTTGGTTCACACGACCGGCTGCCGCAAATGCTTGTCAAAAAGCGTTTGTAACTAATCGTGTAGGGGATTTTGGGTTATTATTAGGAATCTTAGGTTTTTATTGGATAACAGGGAGTTTCGAATTTCGAGATTTGTTCGAAATCTTCAATAACCTGATCCGTAATAATGGGGTCAACTCTTTATTTGCTACTCTGTGTGCCTCCCTATTATTCGTCGGTGCAGTTGCTAAATCCGCACAATTTCCCCTTCATGTATGGTTACCTGATGCCATGGAGGGGCCTACTCCTATTTCAGCTCTTATCCATGCTGCTACTATGGTAGCAGCAGGCATTTTTCTTGTCGCTCGATTTCTTCCGCTTTTCACAGTCATACCTTACATAATGAATCTCATTTCTTTGATAGGTGTAATAACGGTACTATTAGGAGCTACTTTAGCTCTTGCTCAAAGAGACATTAAGAGAAGTTTAGCCTATTCTACAATGTCTCAATTGGGTTATATTATGTTAGCCCCAGGGATAGGCTCTTATCGAGCTGCTTTATTCCATTTGATCACTCATGCCTATTCGAAAGCATTATTGTTTTTAGGATCCGGATCAATTATTCATTC